GTCATAGGCACGTAGGTTCAGAGCTAGGCCAACTACGCCAATAGCACTCATCCATAAACCGGTGACGGGTACAAATAGCATAAAGAAATGTAACCAACGTTTATTGGAAAAAGCAACACCAAAGATTTGGGACCAAAAGCGGTTAGCAGTGACCATTGAATAAGTTTCTTCAGCTTGAGTTGGGTTAAAAGCGCGGAAGGTATTTGCACCATCACCATCTTCGAATAGAGTGTTTTCTACGGTAGCCCCATGGATAGCGCATAGCAGAGCTGCGCCTAATACTCCGGCAACCCCCATCATATGAAATGGGTTCAACGTCCAATTATGAAATCCTTGGAAGAAAAGGATAAATCGAAATATAGCTGCTACGCCAAAACTCGGCGCAAAGAACCAACCAGATTGTCCCAGTGGATAAATAAGAAATACGGAAACAAAAACTGCGATTGGACCAGAGAATGAAATTGCATTATAAGGCCGCAATTGAACAGACCGAGCAAGTTCAAATTGACGTAACATGAAACCTATTAGTGCAAAAGCCCCATGGAGAGCGACAAAAGTCCACAGACCGCCTAATTGACACCAACGAGTAAAATCCCCCTGTGCTTCCGGGCCCCATAGTAGCAACAAAGAGTGTGCTAAACTATTGGCAGGAGTGGAAACCGCCGCGGTTAAGAAATTGCAACCTTCCAAATAGGAACTAGCCAATCCATGGGTATACCAAGAAGTTACAAAAGTAGTCCCTGTAAACCAACCCCCTAAAGCGAAATAAGCACAAGGAAAGAGCAACAGGCCGGACCATCCTACAAAAACGAAACGGTCCCTTCGTAACCAGTCGTCCATAATATCAAATAGATCATTTTCTTCTTTAGTAACTCTACCAAGGGCTATAGTCATAGTGATCCTCCTATTCAATTACTTCAACCATTTCCGAGCACCTCATATTACTTCCAGGGCATACGATAGTTTGATTATCTGTGGACGATTTCTTTCTCGTTCAATGCCCTTTTTCAATGGTCTCGAAGATAGAAATTTTGCATTTTTATCTATGGGGTCACAACCAAGGTCGTTGTAAATCCACGAATTTCATTCAATTTATTTTTCTTACACTATAGAAATTTCGCTCTCTATTGCATGGGTGGAAGAACAAAAATAGGATTCTGAAAAAAAGAAAGATATTTCATTCAATTTATTTTTCTTACACTATAGAAATTTCGCTCTCTATTGCATGGGTGGAAGAACAAAAATAGGATTCTGAAAAAAAGAAAGATATTGAAAAGAAAAATTGACTTTTGAAACCCTTTTTATGTGTAACGGAAAAGAGTTGCGATTTCTTCTTATTCCTATAGAACGTCTAGTAACAAGAATATGAAATCGTAAATAGCGAAAAATTCTTGCCTTGCGCGATCTAAGTCTAAGGAAATACAAAAAATCCGCTTATATACCAATTTCATCCACATCGAATTTATATATCAGAATAGCGGATGGAGGCATTATTCAAGGGGTCAGGTCTACTTACTTTATCTTTCTTTCCAATTTTATTGTAGGTTTGATAAGAACCTTTTTTGCTTTGTGGATAAAAAAAAAGAGTTATAACCTGCTTGTTTTATTCTAATAAATCCTATATGGAACTGCCCGCTGAAGAGAAAATTTATCTGATTGTCTCTCATCTCAGCCCAGCCTATATCGAATTTTGGAAAGAAAAAACAAGAATTTTCTTCTTTTTTTTATTAACATTAAGATTAAGAAAAAAGAATATAATTAAAATGGAATTGGCAATATAATTTTTATGCACTTTTGAAAAAGAAAGGATTTTTTGCAATCGTTATTTCTTGTCTCCGTCATATCACGAAAACCTTTCGATTTAGAACGAGGAGAGATGGCTGAGTGGACTAAAGCGGCGGATTGCTAATCCGTTGTACAATTTTTTTGTACCGAGGGTTCGAATCCCTCTCTTTCCGCCCCCTCGGATCATTTGGGACTTTCAAATTGTAAGGAATTCTGACCCCCGGATTTTCTCATCGATAAATGTACGAAATAAATCCAATTTGTAAGAAAAAATTCCCACAAATTTTGGATTTTTACTCTTCACGCCCAGGATTACGTCCTGGGTCATTAGATAAGAATCCAAAGATAAAGAGGGAAACAAAGAATATCACTACTGTATAAACAAAAAGTTTGAGAGTAAGCATTACATAATCTCCAAGATTTTTTTGTTAAGGAATAGATTACCCATTTTTCCTTACTACACAGATCCACTAGGATGGGTTTTGTTTATTTTGACACCTAAAAATGCAAAAATCAATTCTTAAAAAAAATGGCAAGAATTGCTTTATAATAAGCACTCTTATCAATATCAAAAATTAGTTTAGGTATTGTGTGGGTACCTAAAGGTACCTGCTCAACGTAGGCGCAGGGGGTAGAAAGGCGGATCCAAATTTATTGCTGCAGCTATACATTCAATGTATAAGAATTCTAATTTTAGAATCGAAGGTTCATAATATAAGACTTCTCGGCTCTTATCCATTTTTTTTTCATTTTTTTGGAATGAATACATCATTCAATTCAATTTGGCAGACAGAATAGTAAAGATTTCATCGAAAACTTACAGCGGCTTGCCAAACAAACGCTAATAGAAAAAAGAGTACAGGTATGACAGGCATAACATCCACGATGGGGTTGAAAATGGCATAAGCTTCGGGTAATTTGGCGAAGAAAAAGCTAGTCGGACAAAGAACAGAATTAAAACAGATACAGGTTAAACTAAGTATATTAGGCATAACAAGCATTTCGTTCTTGTAGAGTAGATAATTGGATTTTGATTGAGTTATTTTTCTAAGGGAAAAAAGCAAAAGAAAAGGTGGATTCCAAATCCTTTTTTCTTCGGACTTTCCCAAACACAAAATACCTCCTTGTATTCGCATTCTCAAATGAGAATGGAAGAAATTCGACTTTCATATAATATCTTAATAGAATTCCATGTAATGATCAATGCATTTTTTGGATTCTATATTATCCGCATGTCTAGAATCCTAGCAAGAAAATATCCCTCATTTTTTAGGTAATTGAAGTGGGATTGACGAATAATATATTAAAATTAAAATTAAAATAATAGTGTTTATTAGTGTTGCATAAAACGAAATGGGGCGTGGCCAAGTGGTAAGGCAGCGGGTTTTGGTCCCGTTACTCGGAGGTTCGAATCCTTCCGTCCCAGATTTTATCTGATGAAGCAAAAGATAGAATCGTATTGTGCCCTGTATGACACAAAAAAAAGTTTATTTTAGTTTCAGCACAGGCCTTAAAACTTTTGACCAAGATCGGCGCGAGAAAAAAGAAAAGGGTTTCCATTCTACGCATAGGGACTCCATTTTTCTATTTTAGGTATTATCTGATTTGCCAATATCCATTTCTAAATTAATGGAATGTGAGGATTAGAGATAAATTCATATATTCTGTTTACTCGACTTTCGAATTGATTGAAAAAAAAATCGTACTTTTCTTATTTTTTTTTCGTTCTTTCTTTTGTTATTCGAGTCGAAGAAGTGTGTGGTCCCGTTACTCGGAGGTTCGAATCCTTCCGTCCCAGATTTTATCTGATGAAGCAAAAGATAGAATCGTATTGTGCCCTGTATGACACAAAAAAAAGTTTATTTTAGTTTCAGCACAGGCCTTAAAACTTTTGACCAAGATCGGCGCGAGAAAAAAGAAAAGGGTTTCCATTCTACGCATAGGGACTCCATTTTTCTATTTTAGGTATTATCTGATTTGCCAATATCCATTTCTAAATTAATGGAATGTGAGGATTAGAGATAAATTCATATATTCTGTTTACTCGACTTTCGAATTGATTGAAAAAAAAATCGTACTTTTCTTATTTTTTTTTCGTTCTTTCTTTTGTTATTCGAGTCGAAGAAGTGTGAGAATTTTATAACTATCCCAAAACTACCAATCTTTTCATTGGCATAGCTTATTTGGTTAATAGTTAATTGTTTTTGTTACAGAAAAATATATGAATTAATGAAATTAATTCAACTGGAGGTTGAGAGTTTATTTGTTGGGGAAGAGTCGATCCTTCTCATTTCAGGATTGATCATCTTGAGTTCTCTGTTGAGAATGGAAATTAAATAATAAATAAGTCTTAAGCAAACTATTTTATTCCTCTTTTTCGAACTATGTTTCATTCATATGATAGAATATGAATTTAAATAAATTGGATCTTTGCAGAGTGTTCCTCGATAAATACTTATTTCTTTTATCCATATTTCTCCATAGATAGCAAGTTTGAATTAGTATACAAAAGCAATGACTATTCATGATTCCTTCCATATTGGATCAATTCTCGATACCATTTTGCAATGAAATTAGAGGAATGTTATGGTAAAACTTCGTTTAAAACGATGTGGTAGAAAGCAACGTGCGACTTGAAGGACATGATCGACTGTGGATTTTTCTATCCATCATTTTCCATAGTAATGAAAATGTTCTTGGCTCGACATAGTCTGTTCTATTTGTCCCGAACCTAATTTGCGCTGGGTTGTTTGTAAGTAAATAGTACACGATGGAGCTCGAGAGGACAGAATTTCTTTTTTATCAAGGGAAAGAATCTAGGGTTAGTGAAAACTAATAAATTAGGCCAACTTTGTCAGTCTATCCTTAATATAGAAATAAAAAGGTGAAAATAAGAAAAAAGTCCAATTTTGGAAGATTGGAAAAACTTTTCGATTAAAAGTCTATCTGAATCAATCGTTCATATTTGATTTCTATAGAAGAGTGAAATGCTTTATCGAAGGAAATAAGAAAAAAGAAAGGGTATGTTGCTACTCTTTTGAAAGAAAAAAGAATAGGAATTTCCGAAGTAATGTCTAAACCCAAGGATTTCACAAATCAAAGATAAAAGATTCCAGAACAAGTAAACACGATTTTCAACCGTCTCAACAATAGAATTAGATCAGAATAAGGAATAAAAGTAAATTTGTTCGAGATGAGATAAAGAAAAGAGTTTAGAGACGACTCAAAAAATTTCGAAGGGTTTTTCTTTTGAAGTCTGTCAGTCAAAATTAGCCAACTTGAGTCATGAGTATAAATGAAATTTGTTTTTTCTTTTCTTTAAGGAAATTAATGCAAGTCATAATCGAATTTCTATCTACTTATATTATAGTATTATAGACAGAAATTAGAATCATTTTCTCGAGCCGTATGAGGAGAAAACCTCCTATACGTTTCTAGGGGAGGGGTTGTTTATCTACATCTATCCCAATAAGCTATCTATCGAATCGTTGCAATTGATGTTCGATCTCGAAGAGAAGGAAGAGATCTTCAAAAAGTGGGTTTTTATGATCCAATAAAGAATCAAACTTGTTTAAATGTTCCAGCTATTCTCTATTTTCTTGAAACGGGTGCTCAACCCACAAGAACAGTTTATGATATTTTAAGGAAAGCAGAATTCTTTAAAGATAAAGAACGAACTTTGAGTTACTAAATGAATAAAAAAGTAGGAGGGGGTCGCTAGTACCTCTTAATTATTTAGACACAGCCTCTTTCTTAGTCCTATTTTTTCGTTGCATTTATGTCGTGCCAATCCAACAAAAGTCCTTATTTTATTTCCTTTTTGTATCTAATTGCATTGTATTTCCATTGACAAAGGTCTATTAAAAAAATAGAATTTGTAGATAGCTGGGTCTCTTTATCGTCATTCCATATTAGGTATTTCTGTCTACACTTCGTTCAAATGAGGGGGTTGCCCCCCTTGCATGTACTCTCTATAGAAGATTTATTTATTTAAAGAAATCAAAATTGCTAAAAAAATGACAATTTTGCCATTGTGATTGGGGCCGCTCCTTTTTTACCCTTAGTGAAATTGAACGGGATCAGTTCATTTTGGTATTTGCGTGTTTTTAATGTTAATGGGTGATAAAATCTTTCTTTTGATGTCTTGCTAATTCAATGTTTTGACAGAAGCGTCCGGTGTAATTCCATCGATTTTTAGATTTCGATCGTGTCTAAGAGATCCTATTTTATCTGGGTTGCTAACTCAATGGTAGAGTACTCGGCTTTTAAGTGCGACTATGATCTTTTACACATTTGGATGAAGCAACAAATTCGTCCAGACTCTTGGTAGAGTCTAGAAGACCACGACTGATCCTCAAAGGTAATGAATGGAAAAAATAGCATGTCGTAATAAAATTAATTTCTTTTTTTTGAATAAAAAAATTTCGATTTTCTGGGTCTAGTGAATAAATGGATAGAGCCTGGCTCTAATTCTGATAAAATAAAAAGCAACGAGCTTAACTCCTTAATTGGAAGGATTCCCCAATCTAATTAGACGTTAAAAATATATTAGTGCCTGATGCGGGGAAAGGTTAGGTTTTCCTATGAGTGGACCCTTTACTTTATTTTTTTTAGAAATCCTAATTATTCTTGATTATGGATTGAAAAGGGATGTTATGAATTGAATGTGTAAAAGAAACAGTATATTGATAAAGAGACTGTATTCCAAAGTCAAAAGAGCGATTGGCCCGCAAAAATAAAAGATTTGTTCTTATTTGTTTTGTAATTTAGAACAAACATAAACTAATTGGATAGAAAAGGAGCGGAAAAAGATCTATGGATTAGATTTCTTTTCTTTCCAGGGTTTGTATTATGCAACACCTTGTTCTGACCATATTGCACTATGTATCATATCATCATTTGATAAACCGAGAAATGCTTTTTTTCTCTGATTCAAGTAGAAATACAAATGGAAAAATTCGAGGGGTATTCAGAAAAACGGAAATCTCGTCAACAATACTTCGTCTATCCCCTTCTCTTTCAGGAATATATTTATGCATTTGCCCATGATTATGGGTTAAATGGTGCCGAACCTGTGGAAATTTTTGGTTGTAATAACAATAAATTTAGTTCACTACTTGTGAAACGTTTAATTATTCGAATGTATCAGCAGAATTTTGGGATGAATTCGTTTAATCAACCTAACCAAGATCGATTGTTGGATCACAGCAATTATTTTTATTCTGAGTTTTATTCTCAGATTCTATCTGAGGGGTTTGCGATCGTTGTAGAAACCCCACTTTCGCTAGGGCAACTATCTAGTACGGAAGAAATACTAAAGTTTCAAAATTTACAATCTATTCATTCAATATTTCCCTTTTTAGAAGACAAATTTTTGCATTTACATTATCTATCACATATAGAAATACCCTATCCTATCCATTTAGAAATCCTGGTTCAACTCCTTGAATACCGGATTCAAGATGTTCCATCTTTGCATTTATTGCGATTCTTTCTCAACTATTATTCGAATTGGAATAGTCTTATTACTTCAATGAAATCTATTTTTCTTTTTTCAAAAGAAAATAAAAGACTATTTCGATTCCTATATAACTCTTATGTATCAGAATATGAATTTTTCTTGTTGTTTCTTCGTAAACAATCTTCTTGCTTACGATTAACATCTTCTGGAACCTTTCTGGAACGAATCCACTTTTCTAGGAAGATGGAACATTT